GAGTCCAAAGAAATATCAAATAAAAAAAATCTACTGTTCGAATTTCATAGCTATCGAATTTGCAATTTGAATATCAGAATAGTGGATATAGTCATGATTCAATGGGTTAGGTCCACTTACTTTTTATTTTGTTGATTTCGAATCTTTACAATAGATTAGATTGGAATAATGGAAAAGAAAAATATTTGGTGATCGAAGAGACGACTTCACATTACTCATTATAATAAACAAGCGTTCAACTTTCTTTTAGCAACTTTCTTTTAGAAGGAGAATTACTATTCTAATTACTATATTCTAACTCATTAATTACTATATTCTAACTCATTATAAGGATAACGTATTATCATTAAATTCGAAAGTTTATAATTACATTATTATCCAGTTGGTTACTTTTTTTATTACAAATCAACACAATTTTTATTCCCGTTTCAATATGAATATTACCACTTTACTTTATTTATATTTATGAAAAAGGCCAAAAAGCCCCTTATCGGATTTGAACCGATGACTTACGCCTTACCATGGCGTTACTCTACCACTGAGTTAAAAGGGCAATTGGATTCAATTATTGAAGGAGTCACTAGGCGGATAAGATAGATCTATATCTATCTATATATATATTATAATTATAAGTATATGCAGTAGACTCATAGCGGCGAGTGTCACCTAGGGGAACGATAATTTTGATTTACTTAATTTACTTAATAAGTAATAAGTATAAGTATCGGTTAACCCGGGTTTATTGATATTGGATTTGATAAATATCAATGAAATGAAGTGTTTCAAGACCGACCCTAATTTCAAGACCGACCCTAATGGAATTGACTTAAATTGATCTGACCCCATCAGAACGGAACGAAACTTATTTGATTGATACATGGATACATGGACCTACCAATTCGACATAGATCCACCGGATTTCACATGTGATAAAGAGATTCTGTTTGTTCCCCGAACCCAAATTTTAGAGAAAAAAAAAAAAAAAAAAAAAAATTGATAACTTGTTAATCTTAATCCCCGTTCCCAGATTTTCGGATTTCTCATTTGTGAATTTCCCAGCTTAGGGCGATATAGGAATAGTCCGATCTCATCTTACCAAGGAGTGGATAAATGAATGAAAGTTAAGTGGAAGAAATGAAGAAAAAATCTTCTTTTATGTCGGACCAATCACTTCCCAAAAGAGTCCTCTACTTTCGTCTTTCGGCCTATTTTTATTTTTATTATTATTTATAGCAATTTCTATAATAGATTTCGATTTTAGACTAGAATGGCGATTAGAATGAGCGATTGATGGACGAATCAAAAAAAGCTATTGGTATGGGATCAGAAAAGGTGGAAAGATCCTTTACTTTAGAGTTAGTCATCCCATTCCATTATATTGACAATTTCAAAAAACTGTTCATACTAAGTATGATGGCAGTCGGGCAAATATGCCCCCATCGTCTAGCGGTTCAGGACATCTCTCTTTCAAGGAGGCAGCGGGGATTCGACTTCCCCTGGGGGTAGGGTACTACGAAAGGAAGTTGATCGTGGATTATAAATAAGCCTAGACTTTATTCTTCCTGGGTCGATGCCCGAGCGGTTAATGGGGACGGACTGTAAATTCGTTGGCAATATGTCTACGCTGGTTCAAATCCAGCTCGGCCCAATAATTCGCTGATCCACCAGGAAATGATATAACCCCCTTTGTTTTCCAGAAATGCCAGATACGAAAGACTCAAGAATCAAAAGAGTCCAATTCTCCGATAGATCCCTACCGCTATTTATTTATTTTGTTTGCTCCATTTATTTGTTCCCATAAATTCTGATCTTGCTAATAATGATCTAGATTCATATCAGGATCATGAAATCGAAAGCATAAAGTCTAATGAAAAGAATAAAGTAACGCAAAAAAAGACTCTTTTTTTTTTGGGACATTGAAAAACGAATTATCAATTGATTTGGCAATAACGAAAGGAATCCGTGCCGCTCTCACTAAAGTGTATATCCGTGTGTATATCAATATCTCACTCACGTCTCGGTTCCAACACGTCGATATTTATCTAAATATAAATGAAATTGTTTGAATGAAATCATAAAAATAGGTATTCGGTACATTTTACCGCCCCGGGATTGTAGTTCAATTGGTCAGAGCACCGCCCTGTCAAGGCGGAAGCTGCGGGTTCGAGCCCCGTCAGTCCCGACGGATCCAAATCCAATAAAAAAAAACATCAATATATCTCGCCGTTTCTGTTAAACTGGGGCAAAATAAAATGGTAGAATTTCATGCCTACTGCTCTCCTTTGCTCTTTTTTCTTTTTCATTTCGATTTCTCATCAACTAGTACCGATTGATGAGAAAGAGACATGTGCGAATTGCTACAATTATTGGTAGCATCATATTCAGGATTCCAAGAGCTACCGTAGGGGGTCTGGTTTTTTTGACTGTCCCCCATCTGTGTATGGAATGGAATCGAGTACCATATCGTTCCCGGGAGCGTATACACAACTGAATTTAAGATCGTTACTTTGATAGAATACTTTTAAGATTAAGATTCAAAGTATCTTCTTTTCTGGTTTCTAGTTTGGCTAACTTAAATTACTAGTTTGAATTTGAAAGAATTTATCTCATTCAAATTTCACGCCGAACTTTTGAGGGATACGTTCTAGTACTAATCCAAGGGAGGGGGGATGATATTCTTAATAAAATAAAGATCAAGCAAGGCGCCAACCCCTCCCGAAGAGGGAATGAATAATCTTTTTTAAGCGTATTGCCAAAGAAGAAGAAACTCTAAATAAATCTAAATAAAATAGTCAATTTTATGAAATATTCGATTCTTTTATACTGGGACTCGTCTTTATCACACTTCTTTTTCGTTTTTTTTTTTTTAATGATATAATTTTCTTGAAAAAAAGAAAATGAAAAGGGGTTTAGAACTTAACCCCTTCCCTTTTTCTTTTTCTATTTCGTTTCGATTGTTTGTTTGGTTTTTTTCTAAACCCTTTGTAAACAAGGAAAGTGTAAAGCGGTTAGGGGGTTGTACAAGTAAGGCGGTCGATTATAGAAAAGACAGACTGGAAAAGACTGGTAAATAAAAAAAGTATTAGTATTAAAAAAGTATTAGTATTAAAGTAAAGGAATTCTTTTGATTGAATCAGGAATCAAAGTTTGTATTTGGTGTGTGGATAAAAGAGCTGCCTATGTTATACTATTGAATTCTCGACGATGAATCGACTTGACAGTCAAATATTGTTATTCATGATATTGATCCCATTCGCTATCATCGAAATGTAATTCATCCCATTGAATTTACAAGCGAAAGGGTTATCATCTCTATGGGATTAAATCCCGAGTTATTGCGAAGTAAAAAAAAAACCAAACGATGAGACTATGGAAGTAAATATTCTCGCATTTATTGCTACTACACTGTTCGTTCTAGTTCCTACTGCGTTTTTGCTTATAATATACGTAAAAACGGTCAGTCAAAGTGATTAATTTGAACGAAACTTGACTTCTTAGTTCTTATCAAGGATTTAAGAAACAAATTTCAATTTCATGTCTTAGTCTTAAATGAAACCAACGGACTAGAATCAGCAGTAGCCTATGAGATTCGATAGTATGGTAGAAAGATTCATATATGAATCTTTCTACCATACTATCTATTTTTATTTTTTTTTTATGTATAAAGATAGAAACTGAATAGAGATCAATCTACAATATGGATATGGATCCTTATACATGTTAATAGATACATAGTATCTCAATTCTATTTCTTTGCTTCGTCTATTTGTATTTTCTTTTTGTTCATTCCAATCAATCTGAAATAATCGAAAGGCTGCTCTTACGATTTTCAAATTTATTTATTTCAGATTATTTTCAATATGAATCTCGGTATCCATTAAAAATAAAAAAAGAATCAAATCGATGAAAGAAAAACAAATTTGGGCATATATTACTAAAAGAAAATCAAGTTAATAAAAGAAAATGAAATAGGAAAGAAATAAAGTAATCGTTTTTTTTAGCATTCCGAAGAAGTCGTTGATTGAGCGGTTGACAGATGATCCAAGGAGTTCTATTCTATAACTTCTTCCGATTTCAAAAAGGGGTACCCCGGCGATTGTCAACCCTGGAGCCATGATATGAAACGGGTCAATAAAGCATAGCAGAAAGCAAATTTCTAAAATACTCAAATAATAAAAAATAATAAAATCGGTGGTAAGTGCGAAATATGTGACTTGACCAAAGCACAATCTTATTATTATTAACTATTCAAATTAAATCGTGAACCCTTTCTTTTCTCTTTGAACAGTCCAATAAAAAAAAAGGGGGGTCCGGTTTTCCGCGTTCTTCCCCATTGTCCATAGAGAACTCTGGCAAGGGCCGGTTCAGAAAAACCAAATAGAAAATCTAGGAAGACTTCGGTTGGAATAAAATTCCTATGATCTGTATCCCCCTTCCTTTCAAAATAGAAATAGGGGAATTTTGGAAATATCGGTTTGATTTGGATTCTGAAAGAGCATTATTCATATATATTATGAATTGTATTCTATTCATAATAGAATCGAATACAATTACCTCGCCAGAATCCAAGCCAATAGAATTCCGAAATGAAGGTATTTTGATTAATTCAATTTCGAAATTCTAAATGGAATTTAATTACTGAATTTAATTATTATATTAATTATTAAATAATTAATATAATTAAAAAGGCTTTGCAGAACGATCTATAAAAAAAGTGATACAGTTTGATTCCCCAACTCAATTAGTAGTATCTCTAGAGTCCACTTCTTCCCCATACTACGAGCGAAAGGGAAAATGTAAAGACTACCATTAAAGCAGCCCAAGCGAGACTTACTATATCCATGTGAATTATGTCCCCTATCTCTATGAATATGAAGAATTTATTCTATTATTGTTTCCTAATAATAGTGGAATCACTGGCGCAGAGTCAAAAAGGGATTCTGGCCCAACGCCCTTGATGAAAGACTCCACTAAATATGAAACGCTCCAATAAATCCACTTAGAACAAGTTCGTATATGATTTCTAGTAGAATCCGGAAAAATGAAACAAAATACACAGTCGCACTTTTCTTTGGAAGTATCAAAGGGAGTGTTACCTAATCTGTAGTAATAATAAGAACTCCTCGTTTTTTTTGTTGCCCTTTATTATCATTAAGTAAAAGCCAATTATCCGTCCAATCGAATATTGATTGAATGCCCGTGCATTCAGAGACTCTTATGAGTCTGTATACTGCATACAAAGTATCTCCCGCCCCTTCCATAACGATTAATTCGATTCTCCCTCGGGCTTTTCAATCTAATTCAAGACCCGGTCAGTAGACCCTGCATTAGCAATTAGCAGTGGAAATAAATCGGTAACTCTTGATTTGATATGAAAGCGCTTCTACTACTATAATCTTTCCGTGAATCCTAAATGCAAGGATTAACAGCACTTTAAGTTTAAGGAACAGAAAAAAAAAAAGAACAGAAACCCCAGCTATTTCGAATCACGAAAATGTCAAGAGTCGCGTACTTTGCTGGAAAAGATTCGGCGAGTTAGACCAGCCAAGCAGAATAAGGGATTGCGAGTCTTATCGTTTGTTGATCAGGCGACACCCAGATTTGAACTGGGGAAAAAGGATTTGCAGTCCCCCGCCTTACCGCTCGGCCATGCCGCCAAAACGATACAAAATAGATGAAAAAATTCCCCCTTTGCTTGTTTTGTTTGGGGGGGGGTACTCAATGTCTTTTCTTTTTTTTGTGTACGTCCATATAAAATCTCGTTTTTCTTAATTCCTTGCCTAAAAAAAATATGTCCTTTTTTTGGATCGGCTCCGGTTCTTCAATTGATTTTATAGTATCTCACACAACATCTTAATCCCTCTCTTTTCTCTTTCTTTTTTTCTATTGAAAAATGAAAAAAGAAATGTGCATTTTCAGTCACAAAAGCCAAAATTAAGGACAAATTGGAACCATTAACTAGTGACTGTAAATTCGTGACCAACTCTTGGATTTAAATTTTAATTGTAAATTGTGTTTCCTAATGATAGAAGAAAATCAAAATTGATACCTACCTAATCAATATTGGTTTTTTCTATAAAAAAAGCCTTCTCCATTTCAATTATAACAGCAATTATGAGTATATGTAAACCCCAAACATAAATCGTTTCGCGGCTAGCTTATTGGTTATCTTATCTGTGTCTGATGCCTCTCTATAGGGAATTTGCCGAAAATTGTCGTACTGCAATTTAGATTGAAGAGAAAATCGAAATTTTGATAGAGCACGACATGCGCTGTCCCGAAGCGAACTATGCAATAAAGGGGGGCGATGTATATATAGATAGCTATATCGGCACGGGTTTACTAAATACAAGCCGTCTTACGCACTTCAATCCTATTCTAAAAATTCGACTAAAAAAATAAAAAGGGGGTTCTTCGCAAATCATTTTTTGAACAGTGGAATCCACGAAAAAGGTAAGTGCTAAAAAAATGAGCTTTACGCTGGTATATTGTGTCTGATTCTTATGTCTTTATCTTAGCGAATAGATCAAATCACGACGTTTATTTTTCTGGTATCCTAACGGATTGGAATATCATAATAATGGTATAAATTGAATTATTTTTTTGATTCTATACAAAACTCCGTAAGTCTAAGTGGAATTTATCGCTTCCTTTCCATTTGGATCTGTCTCTTAGAAATTCCAATTTTATTAAGTATAAAATCATCCTTTTTCCCCCGTTCATACGTATTTCATACATTCCATCTATATGGAGTTGGGTAAAATTTCATGCGATTCAGTAAACAGAATCTAAATTCCAGCATTCTGCATCGAATCATATGAATCGATGCAGAATGAGAAACGAATGGGATTTTTTGATAAATGGGAAATTCAAAATGCTCGGAGATGGAAATGCAGGAATGTCTACAATACCTGGGTTGAATCAGATACAATTTGAAGGATTTTGTAGGTTCATTGATCAGGGCTTAACAGAAGAGCTTTATAAGTTTCCAAAAATTGAAGATACAGATCAAGAAATTGAATTTCAATTATTTGTGGAAACATATCAATTGGTAGAACCCTTGCTAAAAGAAAGAGATGCTGTATATGAATCATTCACGTATTCTTCTGAATTATATGTATCCGCAGGATTAATTTGGAAAAGCCGAGGGGACATGCAGGAACAAACTATTTTTATTGGAAACATTCCTCTAATGAATTCTTTGGGAACTTCTATAGTAAACGGAATATACAGAATTGTCATCAATCAAATATTGCAAAGTCCCGGTATCTATTATCGGTCAGAATTGGGCCATAACGGAATTTCGGTCTATACAGGCACCATAATATCTGATTGGGGGGGAAGATTCGAATTAGAGATTGATAGAAAAGCAAGGATATGGGCTCGTGTGAGTAGGAAACAGAAAGTATCTATTCTAGTTCTATCAGCAGCTATGGGTTCGAATCTACGAGAAATTCTAGAGAATATTTGCTACCCTGAAATTTTCTTGTCTTTCCTGAC